AGTCACATACTACTTTATAAAATTAAAGTAAATAAAATAAAGAATGAAGTAGCAACGGATTACCATTGCTACTTCATTCTCAAAAACCAAAACTCGTACAAACTAATCCAAAATCTTATCCATTTGTAGATGGAGCTTCGACAGCAGCTAGGTCTAGAGGGAAGTTATGAGCATTGCGTTCATGCATAACTTCGCATGGTGGGAGTTTTATGATAAGGTTTGATAAGGTTTAAAAAAATAAATGATTTAAATTTATAAATTTATGATAAGGTTTAAAAAAATAAAAACAGAAGTATATGCTAAAAGTCAGCATATATGTATGTCCACTCACAAAGCGCAAAGAGTAATTGATCAGATTCGTGGACGGTCCTATGAGGAAACACTTAGGATACTAGAACTTATGCCTTTTGAAATATGTTTTCCCATTTTTAAATTAGTTTATTCTGCAGCAGCAAACGCTAGTCGCAATATTAATTCCAATAAATTAAACTTAGTAATTATTACTGCTGAAGTCAACGAGGGTAAAACTGTTAAAAAATTGAAACCTAGAGCTCGAGGACGAAGTTATCCGATAAAACGACGCACTTGTCATATAACTATTGTATTGAAAGATACATCATTATATGAATATGAAGAAGATAACTATTTATGATATGAATATGAAGACTAAAAACTATGAAGGCTATAAATAATATAAATATAGCATAAAACATAAAAACAGGCTGGATAAATAAAAAAAACATAAATATATAAATATGATGTGTCATGATATGTATATTAGTATTAGTGGGGGATTATGGGACAAAAAATAAATCCACTTGGTTTCAGACTTGGTATAACCCAAGGTCATCATTCTTTGTGGTTTGCACAACCAACAATGTATTCCGAAGGTCTACAAGAAGATCAAAAAATACGAGACTTTATCAAAAATTCTCTACAACAAAATATAAAAATATCCTCTGGCATTGAGGGAATTGCACGTATAGAGATTCAAAAAGGAATCGATCTGATTCAGGTCCTAATCTATATAGGATTCCCAAAGTTATTAATAGAGGGTAGAGCTCGAAGAATCGAAGAATTACAGATGAATGTACAAAAAGAATTAAAGTGTATGAACCGAAAACTCAATATTGCTATCACAAGAATTGCAAATCCTTATGGACATCCTTATATTCTAGCAGAATTTATAGCTGGACAATTAAAAAACCGAGTTTCATGTCGTAAAGCAATGAAAAAAGCTATTGAATTGGCTGAACAGGCGGGTACAAAAGGAATTCAAGTACAAATTGCAGGGCGTATCAATGGAAAAGAAATTGCACGTGTTGAATGGATCAGAGAAGGTAGGGTTCCTCTACAAACTATTCGAGCTAAAATTGATTATTGTTCTTATACTGTTAAAACTCTTTATGGAGTACTAGGAATAAAAATTTGGATATTTGGGGACGAAAACAAATAAACCCGTACTTTCTTTGTTTTTGTGTTGTACCCCCAGAACAGAAAATTACAAACTTTTTTATTTTTTATTCGTTTTCTCTTCAATAAAAAAAAACGAGAAATTCTAGCAATTATATTCTATAGGTTTGAATAAAAATTCGATTGATAATTTCATCTTGATATAATTGCTATGCTTAGTCCCAAACGAACCAGATTCCGTAAACAACATAGAGGACGAATGAAAGGAATATCTTGTCGAGGTAATAATATTTCTTTCGGTAGATATGCTCTTCAGGCACTTGAACCCGCGTGGATTACATCTAGACAAATAGAAGCGGGGCGCCGGGCAATGACACGGCATGTACGCCGCGGGGGGAAAATCTGGGTGCGCATATTTCCAGACAAACCAGTTACGGTAAGACTTGCAGAAACACGTATGGGTTCGGGAAAAGGGTCTCCGGAATATTGGGTAGCTGTCGTTAAACCCGGTAGAATACTTTATGAAATGGGCGGAGTCGGAGAAAATATAGCCCAAAAGGCAATTTCAATAGCGGCTTCAAAAATGCCTATACGAACTCAATTCATTACATTACTTCTGGATAAAAATGTAGAAGATGGAATCCAGCCAAACTAAACCAAACTAAAGAAAAAAGCCTACGGGGATAAAAAAACAATTGCAAGTTTTTTTTTGACAAACCAATATTTCTTTTTTTTACTTCTCCTTTTCCTTTTAAATTTTAAAGAAGAGATTCAAAAAATGATTCAACCTCAAACCTATTTGAATGTAGCGGATAACAGCGGGGCCCGAGAATTAATGTGTATTCGAATCATCGGGACTAGTAATCGACGATATGCTCAGATAGGTGACATTATTGTTGCTGTGATCAAGGAAGCATTGCCAAATACACCCCTCGAAAAATCAGAAGTGATCAGAGCTGTAATTGTACGTACTTGTAAAGAATTCAAACGTGACAATGGTATGATAATCCGATATGATGACAACGCTGCAGTTGTCATTGATCAAGAAGGAAATCCAAAAGGAACTCGAATCTTTGGTGCGATCGCCCGGGAATTGAGACAATTAAATTTCACTAAAATAGTTTCACTAGCACCTGAGGTATTATAAATATAGAAGAAGAGTCCTTGATAGAGTTTATACTAAACAATTTTCTGAAATAGATGAAATTCATTAGTAGAGTGTGTCTGACGCATATACTTTGAAACTAAATTGATAAACTAAGAAACTAAACTGATAAACTAAGAATTTCAAAATGTAAAAAAAAAAAAAAAAGAACATGTCAATATACCTAAAACTATAGACAACACCCTTTTTAGTTTATCATGGCTAGGGACACTCTTGCTGACATAATAAACTCTCTACGAAATGCGGATATGAATAGAAAAGGAACGATTCGAGTACCATGTACTAACATCACCAAAAACATTATTAAAATACTTTTACGAGAGGGTTTTATTGAAAACGCCAGGAAACATCGTGAAAGCGAAAAGTCTTTTTGTGTTTTAAAGCTACGACATAGAAAGGGGCTACAAAAACCTCGTTTGAATTTAAAACGAATAAGTCGACCCGGTCTACGAATCTATTCTAATTATCAACGAATTCCGAGAATTTTAGGCGGAATGGGGATTGTAATACTTTCTACTTCTCGGGGTATAATAACAGATCGAGAGGCTCGACTAGAAGGAATCGGCGGAGAACTTTTGTGTTATATATGGTAATTTTTCTGATATCCGAATTTTCTTCGGAACTTCCTTTTTGTTAATTGTTAAAAAAAAAAAAAAAAAAAAGAAAGGAAAAGGGCGGGTTTCTAATCTCACTCCTCCTACATTAATTAGTTAATACTTTAATTTAAAATTGAATTCAAATTTAAGGGGGTTTTACGTGGAATGAAAGAACAAAAATGGATTCATGAAGGTTTAATTACTGAATCACTTCCCAATGGTATGTTTCGGGTTCGTTTAGATAATGAAGATTTCATTTTAGGTTATATTTCGGGAAGAATACGGCGCAGTTTTATACGTATACTACCTGGGGATAGGGTCAAAATTGAAGTAAGTCGTTATGATTCAACTAGAGGACGTATAATTTATAGACTCCGCAATAAAGATTCGAACGATTAAGTAGTTTTTTCTACTTTTAATTTTCCCATCTCGAGAGATAAAATCGGCAAGGTTCCAATCGAAAGAAAGATATTTTCTTCCTATAAGTATATTGAGAATTCAGTTTGGGAATGACAAATATGAAAATAAGAGCCTCTGTTCGTAAAATTTGTGAAAAATGTCGACTGATCCGTAGACGAGGACGAATTATGGTAATTTGTTCTAACCCTAAACATAAACAAAGACAAGGCTAATCTTTCTAAAAATTTGAAATAATTTTTATTCATATATTATTTTAGAATATAAAAAATAGAAATAAATAATAACTATACTAAATCTATAGTAATAGTCAAAACAAAATAATAAAAAGAAAGATCTTTATAAGAACATGATGTAGAAAAAAGGAACTATTTTGACATAAGATGGGTATATCTCTAACTTATATTTATTATTTATGTATTTTTGAGAGAATAAAAATGAGAGAATAAAATATGGCAAAAACTATACCAAAAATGGGTTCACGTAGGGGTGGACGTATCGGATCACGGAAGAATGCACGTAGAATACCAAAAGGAGTTATTCATGTTCAAGCAAGTTTCAATAATACCATTGTGACTGTGACGGATGTACGGGGTCGGGTTATTTCTTGGTCCTCCGCTGGCACGTGTGGATTCAAGGGTACAAGAAGAGGGACACCTTTTGCTGCCCAAACTGCGGCAGGAACCGCTATTCGTGCAGTAGTGGATCAAGGGATGCAACGAGCAGAAGTTATGATAAAAGGTCCTGGCCTCGGACGAGATGCGGCATTAAGAGCTATTCGTAGAAGTGGTATACTGTTAAGTTTCGTACGGGATGTAACTCCTATGCCACATAATGGCTGCCGGCCCCCTAAAAAAAGACGCATGTAAAAAAAAAAAGCATTGAAGAGATTTCAAGAGAAATAAAAAATTCAATGATTTGAGAAAATTCTATTACTTATGGTTCAAGAGAAAGTAAGAGTATCTACTCGGACACTACGGTGGAGGTGTGTTGAATCCAGAAAAGACAGTAAGCGCCTTTTTTATGGACGCTTTATTCTGTCTCCACTTATGAATGGTCAAGCCGAGACAATAGGGATTGCGATGCGGAGAGCTTTGCTTGGAGAAATGGAAGGAACATCTATCACACGTGCAAAATCTGAAAAAATACCACATGAATATTCTACCATAATGGGTATTCAAGAATCGATACATGAGATTTTAATTAATTTGAAAGAAATTGTATTGAGAAGTAATTTGTATGGAATTCAAGACGCTTCTATTTGCATCAAGGGTCCGGGTTATGTAACTGCTCAAGACCTCATCTTACCCCCTTCTGTCGAAATCATTGATAATACACAGCATATAGCTATACTAACGGAGCCTGTTGATTTTTGTATTGGATTACAAATTGAGAGGTATCGCGGATAT